ACACGAATTAGATTATGTACTGAGGATACTCACAACGAATATTTTCCTAAAATGTATGATCCTTTGTTGAATGGCCCAGACCGCGTAAGAATAAAAAAAAAACCGTTACTGAAAACTTCTAAAGAAAATTTAAGAGAGGCGATTGGTTTAAATCAGATTCATGGTATCCTTTTTACATATCCCAATTCCGATAAAATTGAACCAAAAGGATACGCAGTTCAATATAATAATAATAAATTATTACTAGAAATTGATAATTTATTACTATTAACCGGTGAATTTGATACTGAACCAAACCATAATTTAAATTTTAATCCTTTTTTATTGCCAGACCAGGAAGAAGTAAAAATTGATTTCGAAAAAGAAAGAGAATTTTTCAAAAATTTCTCCAAGACCGTTCGAAACCACCCTAATCTCACCAAGATTAGAAAAGAATATAGTGGAAGAAAAGAAATCAGTAAAAGAATTCCCCGGCGGTCATATAAATTAAGAACCGAGTTCCAACAACGATCAATCGATCGTCAAGTTCGCTTAAGAAAAGCCAAACGTGTAGTGATTTTCACTGCTATCAAGAAAAAGACTGCTACTAATAAAAATAAAGATACTAATATCAAGGATCCAAGAAAGGTAGTAGTTTTGAGACAGTATTCCCAAAAATCTGATTTTAACCGGAGACTAATTAAAGGTTCTATCCGCGCTCAAAGACGTAAAATTAGTATGTGGGAACTGTTTCAAGCAAATGCGCATTCTCCTCTTTTTTTGGACAGAATTAAAAAATACCCTTGGTTTTCATTTGATAGATCCGGACTTATTAAAGTTATTTTTCCAAATTGGATACACAATCGGATCGACTTCAAAATTCTGGAAAATACGTATGAAGAAACAAAAAAAGAACATAAAAAAGAAAAGGATAAAAAAGAAGAGAACAAACGAAAAGAGCAAACCCGAGTAGATATAGCTGAAGCATGGGATAGCACTTCACTTGGACAATTAATAAGGGGTTTTATGCTAATAACTCAATCGAATTTTAGAAAATATATTCTATTGCCTTCATTGATAATAGCAAAAAATATTGGACGTATGGTTTTATTGCAAGTTCCTGAATGGTTTGAGGATCTACAGGAATGGAATAGAGAACTGCATATTAAATGTACCTATAATGGTATTCAATTATCGGAAACTGAATTTCCGAGAAATTGGTTAAGAGATGGTATTCAGATAAAAATCCTATTTCCTTTCTGCCTGAAACCTTGGCACAGGTCTAAACTACGACCCTCTCATAGAAATCTAATGCAAAACAAAAAAGAAAGAAATGATTTTTGTTTTTTAACAGTTTGGGGAATGGAAACCGATCTTCCTTTTGGTTCTCCCCGAAAACGATCTTCCTTTTTTAAACCTATTTTTAAGGAATTGGAAACAAAGATTGGAAAATCGAAAAATACCTATTTCTTGGCTCGAAAAACTTTAAGGGGAAAGACGAAATTAGTTTCAAAACAAATAAAAAATTGGGTTATACAAAATTCATTTTTAGAAAAAAAAAAAATAAGAGTATTTTCAAAATTAAACCCAATCCAATTTTTTAGTGTAAGCAAAGTCTATAAATCGAATCCAACAAAAAAGAACAAAGATTCTACAAGCATCAATGAGATAATTCCTGAATCATTTAATAGTAAAATTCAACCTCCTAACCGGACAATGACAGAAAAAAAAACCAAGGATCTGACTGCTAGGGCAATCACAATCCGGAATCAAATAGAACGAATGACAAAGGATAAAAAAAAAAACACAGGAATTTTTATTAGTGCTAACAAAAGAAGTTATAAAGGTAAAAGATTAGAATCTTCAAAAAATATTTTGGAAATAATAAAACGGAGAAATCTTCGATTAATCTCGAAAATCTATTTCTTTAGAAAATTTTTTTTTGAAAGAATATACACAAATCCTTTTTTGTCTATCCTTAATCTTTCCAAACTCATTAAACAACTTTTTCTCGACTCAATAAATAAATTTATCACTAAATTGATAAATATTAATGAAGCAGATGAAGAAGGAGTTAATAAAAAAAACGAAAACCCAATTCATTTTATTTCAATTATTTCAACTATACAAAAGTCAATTAATACTATTAGGAATCAAACAAACTCACAAAAATGTTGCTACTTATCCTACTTGTCACAAGCATATGTATTTTACAACTTATCACAAACTCAAGGTATTCATTTTGATCAAAAATATGTTTTTAAATATCACGATTACGGAATTCCTTTTTTTGTTAAGACTGAAATAAAAAATTCCTTTGAAGGGGTAATTGACTCGGAATTAAGTCATAAGAAACGCTTGAATTATGAAATAAATCGCTGGAAAAACTGGTTAAAGAAATTAAAACGACATTATCAATACAATTTATCTGAGATTCGAGGGTCTATATTACTACCCAAAAGGCGGGGCAATCGAATTTATCAACATCCTATGACTCAAAATTGCAAAAGAGGTTCATATGAAAAAGATGGATTAATCTCGTTCAAAAAACAAAACACTCTTGAAGTCTATTTCTTAAGGAATCAAAAAGATAATTTTCAAAAATACTCTCGATATGATCTTTTATCATATCAATCTAGTAATTCTGAAAATGAAAATAAAAGGGACTCGTCTATTTATGGATCAACTTTTGAAACACAAGTAAATAGAAAACAAGATAGTTATTACAATTCAAACACGCATAAATACAACTTTTTTGATATATGGGGAAGCAGTCCTATTACTAATTATATAGGAAAGAGCTATAGAAAATCTATGGAAAAAAATCCCGATAGAAAATATTTTGATTGGAAAACTCTCGATTTTGGTCTTAGCCAAAAGATCGCTATTGGGTACTGGATCAAGACCGATACCAAGAGTAATCAAAATACTAAGATGAAGACTAAGAATTATCAAATAACTGATAAAATTGCTAAAAAAAACCTTTTGTATCTCACGCTTCCGAAAAAACCTAAAATAAAGTTACCAAACCTCCCCAAAACCTTTTTAGATTGGACGGGAATGAATGAGGAAATACTAAATCCCATCTCAACTCTAGATCTTTGGCTCTTCCCTGAATCTTTGATACTTTATAATCTATATAAAATGAAACCTTGGGTTATATCAAGTAAAGTACTTCTTTTACGAAGGAATCTAAATCAACATGTTCGTCGGGAAAATAAAAACATCGTAGACAACAAAGAAGTTGAATGTGTTATACCCTCGAATAAAAAAAATCTAAATCAAAAAGAATTTCTGACAAACAAAGGAGATCTTAGATCAGATGCACAAAAACGGGTGAATCTTGAATCCCACTCCTCAATAAAGCATCAAAAAGATATTGAAAAACATTTTGGAGGATCAAAGGTAAAGGGGGGTAAAAAGAAAAAACAATATAAAAGCAAGACAGAAGCAGAACTCGATTTATTGCTGAAACGTTATTCACTTTTTCAATTGAGATGGGGTGACACTTTGAATCAAAAAATGATCAATAATATCAAAATATATTGTCTACTGCTTAGACTCGTAAATCCAAGAAAAATTACTATATCTTCGATTCAGCGAAGAGAAATGACCTTGGATATATTGCTAATTCAGAAGAATTTCAGTTTTGTAGAATTGATCAAAAGGGGGCTATTAGTTATCGAACCCGCTCGTCTGTCTGTAAAAAACGATGGACAATTTATTCTGTATCAAACTTTATGTATTTCATTGGTTCATAAGAGTAAGCAAAAAAATGATCAAGGATACCCAGAACAAGCAGATATTGATAAGAATGCTTTTGATTTCCTTGTTCCTGAAACAATTTTACCTCATAAATATCGTAGAGAGTTTAGAATCAAAATTTGTTTCAATTCCAAAAATACGAATACAAATCCAGTATTTTACAAGGCGAGCAGCTGTAGTCAATTTTTGAACAAACATAAGCATCTTGATAAAGAGAAGAATGAATTAATTAAAGTCAAATTTTTTACTTGGCCTAATTATCGATTAGAGGATTTAGCTTGTATGAATCGCTATTGGTTTGATACAAATAATGGCAGTCGTTTCAGTATGTTAAGGATATATATGTATCCCAGGTTGAAACGTTGTTGGTAGCCCAGTTTTCCTAGATATATTCTATCCTCTAGATATATTCTATCCTATAGGGTATACGAGAAGGGTATACGAGAGCAAAAAGATTTGTGCGTGTGCCACTTTATCGCCCGTTCGAATATATGATCCTAAAATAACTAACGTATTAATTAGACCTAGAAATCAATTAACAGAATTTTTTTTATTTTAGGTCTACATTATGCGCGGCTGGAAATGTAAAAAAGTACTTAATGCCTCTCTGAATAAAATTGAATTTTGAATTCGATATCCCTAGCCCATAAATAACTTCAAATTGTTGTATATACCACATTGTATATACCACAGTAAAATTACTAACATTATTCTTACTCATCAGTCAAACCTATACCGTTAAAAAAATTGGAAGAGGGAAAATCTTTTATGATCAAAAAAGCATTCATTTCGGTTAGCTCTAAAGAAGAAAACAGAGGGTCTGTTGAATTTCAAATATTAAGTTTTAGCAATAAGATACGGAGGCTTACTTCACATTTAGAATTGCACAAAAAAGATTTTTTATCTCAGAGAGGGTTGCGAAAAATTTTAGGAAAACGCCAACGACTGTTGGCTTATTTGTCAAAAAAGAATGGAGCACATTATAAAGAATTAATTGGTCAATTGAATATTAGAGAGACAAAAATTCGTTAATTCAAAAATTCGAATTTTTGATTTTAAATTTTTATTAATTTCTTTTCACTTTCAGTAATTCATGGAAGAATGAATCAATAAAAAACTTATGACTGGTCCGGCTACAAGAAAAGACCTTATGATACTAAATATGGGTCCTCACCACCCATCAATGCATGGTGTTCTTCGGCTCATCCTTACTCTAGACGGCGAAAATGTTGTTGACTGTGAACCAATATTGGGTTATTTACATAGAGGGATGGAGAAAATTGCAGAAAATCGAACAATTGTACAATATTTACCTTATGTAACGCGTTGGGATTATTTAGCTACTATGTTCACAGAAGCAATAACTGTAAACGGTCCCGAACAATTAGGAAATTTTCAAGTACCTAAAAGAGCTAGTTATATCCGAGTAATTATGTTGGAGTTGAGTCGTCTAGCTTCCCATTTGTTATGGCTCGGGCCCTTTATGGCAGATATTGGCGCACAGACCCCTTTCTTTTTTATTTTTCGAGAAAGAGAATTGATTTATGATCTATTCGAGGCTGCTACAGGTATGCGAATGATGCATAATTATTTTCGTATCGGAGGGGTAGCTGCTGATCTACCTCATGGCTGGATAGATAAATGTTTAGATTTTTGTGAGTTTTTTTTAGCAGGAGTTGCTGAGTATAAAAAGCTTATTACACGTAATCCCATTTTTTTAGAACGGGTTGAGGGTGTAGGTATTATTGGTCGAGAAGAAGCACTAAATTGGGGTTTATCAGGACCAATGTTACGAGCTTCCGGAATCCAATGGGATCTTCGTAAAGTTGATCGTTATGAGTGTTACGACGAATTGGATTGGGAGGTTCAATGGCAAAAGGAAGGGGATTCATTAGCTCGTTATTTAGTACGAATCGGTGAAATGACAGAATCCGTAAAAATTATACAACAGGTTCTGGAAGGACTTCCAGGGGGACCCTATGAGAATTTAGAAATCCGACGCTTTGCTAGAGTAAAAGATACCGACTGGAATGATTTTGAATATCGATTTATTAGTAAAAAACCTTCTCCAACCTTTGAATTGTCCAAACAAGAACTTTATGTGAGAGTCGAAGCCCCAAAAGGCGAATTGGGCATTTTTCTAATAGGAGATCAGAGTGTTTTTCCTTGGAGATGGAAAATACGACCACCGGGTTTTATCAATTTGCAAACTCTTCCTCAGTTAGTTAAAAAAATGAAATTGGCTGATATTATGACGATACTAGGGAGCATAGATATCATTATGGGAGAAATTGATCGTTAAAATGGATACAACAGAAATACAAGCTATCAACTCTTTTTACAGATTTGACTCCTTAAACTTAATTAATTTTAAAGGGGTATATGGAATCATATGGTCGCTTGTCCCTATTTTTACTCTTGTATTAGGAATCATAACAGGTGTACTCGTAATTGTTTGGTTAGAAAGAGAAATATCCGCGGGTATACAACAACGTATTGGACCTGAATACGCGGGCCCCTTAGGAATTCTTCAAGCTCTAGCAGATGGTACAAAACTGCTTTTCAAAGAGAACCTTCTTCCATCTAGAGGTGATACTCGTTTATTCAGTATCGGACCATCCATCGCAGTCGTAGCAATTTTACTAAGTTATTCAGTAATTCCTTTTGGCTACCACCTTGTTCTAGCCGATCTTAGTATTGGTGTTTTTCTATGGATCGCTATTTCAAGCATTGCTCCCATTGGACTTCTTATGTCGGGATATGGATCAAATAATAAATATTCCTTTTTGGGTGGTCTACGAGCTGCTGCTCAATCAATTAGTTATGAAATACCATTAACTTTGTGTGTACTATCAATATCTCTACGTGTGATTCGGTGAAATATGAGTTGAGTATATATTTTTCATTTTTCTTTGATCATTTAGGTTGATGAATAAAAGCCAATAGTTATATGGGTGAAAGAAAACAGCTTCTAATTTTGCAGTAAAGGATGAATTCTCATTTCCTATGTACAAGGGTTAAGTAAAAGCAAACATAAGTAGTAGAGACTGTTTACCCCAAGATTTTACTTATTCATCACTTCTTGAAGCGGGTTTAAAAGATCGATTCTCTGTAGTTTTTTTATATCTAGTACATAGGTATATTTATTTAAAATACAAAAAGAAATTCAGGTTGAACAAAATTGAGTGGCTGGTTAGGAAGACTAAGATACACAAAGGATTAGTAATGGGGATTTTATAAGTTATCCGAGAGAACATTTCTATACATAAAATCTATACATAAAAGGAATTTGAATTGGGCTTTTAGTTGGTAGAAATGACCAAGAAGTACTACCCACGATTCCGATTCAGAGTATGCTCCTATCCGTCGATTAAAAAAATAACTATTACGAACGAAGTAATCTTTTACTTTTGGGAAAATCCCTTTATATGAGTATATGAGAAATATATGAGAAAGTAGAATAGGAGCGAAATAAAATAGACGAAGTAAAAAAAAAAGATATCCTGACCTTTATTCTTTTTTTTTTATATGCTTATATATTCTATTTTTGTTATAAGAAAGTTGAATTCTTTTTCGTTATTGAAAATACTAGGTTGAAATATCTATTTGTTTTGTTGCTCTTACAAAAAGTTTTTCTTTTTTATTCAAAGATTAAATTATTGATCAACAAAGAAAGAGGCAATTCATGAAATTAATCAAATTAAAAGATAAGATCAATTCCGAAGCATTTTTTAATTAATATTAAATATTAAAAAAATATAGCAAACAGAATTCCGTTGATTTAATTTGGGACCTTAGGAGAAGTTTCAACTCTATCCTAAAAAATATAAAAATCAATAATAATGGGATGTCCTTATATTTAGCTGTGATCTTTGAGGAGCCGTATGAGGTGAAAATCTCATGTACGGTTCTGGAATAGCGATGAAACGGTGTAATTCTGATCGACTATAATTATCTAACAGTTCAAGTACAGTTGATATAGTTGAAGCACAGTCAAAATATGGTTTTTGGGGGTGGAATCTGTGGCGTCAACCTATAGGATTTTTCATTTTTTTGATTTCTGCTCTAGCCGAGTGTGAGAGATTACCTTTTGATTTACCAGAAGCAGAAGAAGAGTTAGTAGCCGGTTATCAAACCGAATATTCCGGCATCAAATTTGGTTTATTTTACCTTGCTTCTTATCTTAATCTACTAGTTTCTTCATTATTTGTAACAGTTATTTACTTTGGAGGTTGGAATCTTTCAATTCCCTATCTATTTGTTCCTGACATTTTTGTCAGAAATAAACTGGGGAAAGTCTTTGGAATAATAATCAGTATCTTTATTACATTAGGTAAAACTTATTTGTTCTTGTTCATTCCTATTGCTACAAGATGGACTTTACCAAGGCTGCGAATGGACCAACTATTAAATCTTGGTTGGAAATTTCTTTTACCTATTTCTCTAGGTAATCTATTATTAACAACCTCGTCTCAACTTCTTTCGCTCTAAGGTATTAGATTTGAGACAAGTCGTGAATAAAGACTATGGTATTAGAATAGTCTTTATTCACGACTTGTCTCAAACAAGAGAAAGAAGCAAGTATTTTGAATTTATACATATTGTAAATATGTTTCCTATGTTAACTGAGTTGATGAATTATGGTCAACAAACAATACGAGCCGCCCGGTACGTAGGTCAAGGTTTCACAATTACTCTGTCTCATGTGAATCGTTTACCGATAACTATTCAATACCCTTATGAAAAACTGATCACATCAGAACGTTTCCGGGGCCGCATCCATTTTGAATTTGATAAATGCATCGCTTGTGAAGTATGTGTTCGTGTATGTCCTATCGATCTACCCGTTGTAGATTGGAAATTGGAAAGTAATATTCGAAAGAAACGATTGTTTAATTACAGTATTGATTTTGGAATCTGCATATTTTGTGGTAATTGTGTCGAGTATTGTCCGACAAATTGTTTATCAATGACTGAAGAGTATGAACTTTCGACTTATGATCGTCATGAATTGAATCATAATCAAATTGCTTTAGGTCGGTTACCGACATCAGTAATTGGCGATTACACAATTCGAACAATTTCGAATTCACCTCAAATAAAAAATGTATAAACTCTCTGATTCAAAAAAAAGAAATATATATATAAATATATAAAAGGCTCCCTTTGGATCTAAAAAGAAAAGAAGAAGCTTTTGTTTGATCAATGTTTGATCAATCACGATATTGACTAAAATATTCATTTAATCCGTATTTCAAAAATTTGTATATTAGAGTAATGATTTGAAAATTTCTATTTTCAAATTCTTTTTTTGGGGGTTTAATTACAATGCCCAAGAACACTATCTACATCAAGTCACACCCACTCAACTTTCATTTAGTTTTAATTAAGTTTCGTTAAGTTAAGAAGTATCATAAACGAAATGGAGTCTCTTCTTTTTTGTTTTTCCTGGTCAGATCAATAAAGTCATGAAATACCTTCATTTCTATCTTTTTTCAATTAAAATTCAATGGATTTACCTGAACCAATACCGGATTTTATTTTAGTCTTTCTGGGATCAAGTCTGATCTTAGGGGGTTTAGGGGTCGTATTACTTCCCAATCCAATTTTTTCTGCTTTTTCGCTGGGATTGGTTCTGGTTTGTATATCCTTAATCTATATTCTACTGAGTTCTTACTTTGTAGCTGCTGCGCAGCTACTGATTTACGTCGGAGCTATAAATATTTTAATTATTTTTGCTGTGATGTTCATGAATGGTTCAGAATATTCCAAATATTTAAATCCTTGGACAGTTGGGGATGGAATTACTTGGATGGTTTCCACAAGTCTTTTTATTTCACTAATTACTACTATTCCAGATACGTCATGGTACGGGATTATTTGGACTACAAGATCAAACCAGATTGTGGAGCAAGATTTGATAATTAATAGTCAACAAATTGGAATTCATTTATCAAGAGATTTTTTTCTTCCATTTGAACTTATTTCAATAATTCTTTTAGTTGCTTTAATAGGCGCCATTGCTGTAGCTCGTCAATAAGTCAATAACAATAATAAATTATCAATTAAAAAATTTCATATTTGTTATATGTGATTCAATCGAATCGGTTGAATTCTTCTTTCGATTAAAAATAATGAGATTTAGAAGGAGTTGCTTAACGATGCTAGAACATGTACTTGTTTTGAGTGCCTATTTATTTTGTATAGGCATCTATGGGTTGATCACAAGCCGAAATATGGTTAGGGCCCTTATGTGTCTTGAACTTATACTGAATGCAGTTAATATGAATTTTGTAGCCTTTTCTGATTTTTTTGATAATCGTCAATTAAAGGGAGAAATTTTATCAATTTTTGTTATAGCTATTGCAGCCGCTGAAGCAGCTATTGGACCGGCTATTGTTTCAGCAATTTATCGTAATCGAAAATCAACTTGTATTAACGAATCCAATTTGTTGAGTAAATAGTATTTATTATATCTCGTGTTAACGAATCCAATTTGTTGAATACGAGTATTAATTCTATAAATTTGAATATTTCAAATATTCAATATTATATTTATATTAATAAATAAATACAAAAAGAAATAAATTCGAATTCGTATAGTTAATACATTTAGGTATGATCTTGGTTAAAAAACTAGACTAAATCAAAGTATTTTGGCCTTATCTACTAAAGCAATCCAGAAATAGATTGATTCAAAAATTCTGACAACTTGTTGATTCATCTGATATCTAAATGTATGGTTTGTTTCTAACATTACCAGATCGGAATCTTATAACGTTCAAAAATGTATAGATCCAATGTCACATTCAGTAAAGATTTATGATACATGTATAGGATGTACTCAATGTGTCCGAGCTTGCCCAACCGATGTATTAGAAATGATACCTTGGGATGGATGTAAAGCAAAACAAATAGCTTCTGCTCCAAGAACAGAAGACTGCGTTGGTTGTAAAAGATGTGAATCTGCCTGTCCAACAGATTTCTTGAGTGTTCGAGTTTATTTATGGCATGAAACAACTCGCAGTATGGGGCTAGCTTATTAATACGCTCTAGAAAACTAGACTTGAACCCATTTTATTTTCTTTTTACCGACAAAACCTGTGCTCATAAGAATATTTTGAGCACAGGTTTTTCTGGTCCAAGTATATCTTGTCTTTACCACGAATTTTTTTCCTTGGTTAACGCTAATTGTAGTTTTTCCAATATCGGCGGGTTGCCTAATTTTCTTTTTTCCACATAGAGGAAATAGGATCATTCGTTGGTATACTATTTGTATATGCATCTTAGAATTCCTTTTAATCACCTATACATTTTGTTATCATTTCCAACCAGATGATCCATTAATACAACTAGTGGAGGATTATAAATGGGTCAGTTTTTTTGATTTCCATTGGAGATTAGGAATAGATGGACTTTCTATAGGACCCATTTTACTAACAGGATTCATTACCACTTTAGCTACTTTATCGGCTTGGCCGGTTACTAGAGATTCTCGATTATTTCATTTCCTGATGTTAGCAATGTACAGCGCGCAAATAGGATCATTTTCTTCTCGAGACCTTTTACTTTTTTTCATCATGTGGGAGTTAGAATTAATTCCCGTTTATCTACTTCTATCCATGTGGGGAGGAAAGAAACGTCTGTACTCGGCTACAAAATTTATTTTGTACACCGCGGGAGGCTCCATTTTTCTAGTAATGGGAGTTCTGTGTATGGGTTTATATGGTTCTAATGAGCCAATATTAAATTTTGAAACATTAGCAAATCGGTCGTATCCTGCGGCCTTAGAAATACTATTCTATATTGGTTTTTTTATTGCTTTTGCTGTCAAATCACCGATTATACCTTTACATACATGGTTACCAGATACCCACGGAGAAGCACATTATAGTACTTGTATGCTTCTAGCTGGAATCTTATTAAAAATGGGAGCATATGGATTGGTTCGTATCAATATGGAATTTTTTTCTCACGCCCATTATCTGTTTTCCCCTTGGTTAGTAATAGCAGGCACAATTCAAATAATCTATGCGGCTTCAACATCTCTTGGCCAACGGAATTTAAAAAAAAGAGTAGCGTATTCGTCTATATCCCATATGGGCTTTATAATTATAGGAATTGGTTCGATAAGTGATACAGGGCTTAATGGGGCTCTTTTACAAATAATATCTCATGGATTTATTGGTGCTGCACTTTTTTTCTTGTCGGGGACGACTTATGATAGAATACGTCTTGTTTATCTTGACGAAATGGGCGCAATAGCTATCCCAATGTCAAAAGTATTCACGATGTTCAGTGGCTTTTCGATGGCTTCGCTTGCATTACCGGGTATGAGTGGCTTTGTTGCTGAATTGATAGTCTTTTTTGGAATAATTACCAGCCAAAATTTTTTTTTACTGCCAAAAATGCTAATTACTTTTCTAATGGCAATTGGAATCATATTAACTCCTATTTATTCATTATCTCTGTCACGACAGATGTTCTACGGATACAAGCTTTTTAATGCTCAAAACTCTTATTTTTTTGATTCTGGACCACGAGAGTTATTTATTTCAATTTCTCTCTTTTTGCCCGTCCTAAGTATTGGTATGTACCCCAATTTCATTTTTTCACTGTCGGTTGACAGGGTCGAAATAATTCTATCTAATTATTTTCTAAACGGTTTTCATAACTAAACTTAAAAATGCTATGATTTGAAAATAGTTCATTCGACACTAAAAAGTTTTATAAATTTCTAATAAGTCATTTTTAAATAAAGAAAATTGAAACCCATCTGGATACGAATCGTATGAATCGATACAATATTGTATCGATTCATACGATTCGTGTCGGTTCACACAAAATTTTTATATGCACATACTCTCTTGTAGTCGTAAGATACACTCGTGAATTTAATTATATGCTAAAGTAAAGGAACCATAACTATGCAACCCTATTCCAAATAGATTGACCCCAAAGTAGCATATCCAAATTATAAGAAAGCCTATAGACGCTATAATTGCCGAATTTTCTCCTTGCAAGTTTCGATTTGTTCGAGTATGTAAATAAATCGCAAATATGATCCAAGTAATAAATGCCCACGTTTCTTTTGGGTCCCAATTCCAATACGATCCCCATGCTTCATTAGCCCATACTGCTCCCGAAAGAATACCTATGGTTAAAAATAGAAATCCTAAACTAATAACCCGATAACTCCAATAATCCAATTCTTGAATCAATTGCGATCTGTAATAATTCTTGGCGAAAAAAAAACTCTTTTTTTGGATTTTTAAAAGATTATTCCTTTCACCGATGTATTCAATTTTACCAAAGGTAAATGAATCGTGTACTAAAAAATGACTTTGACAAAAAAGAAAAAAAATATTTATACTTTTTCGAGATGTAATCACTAGGAGTGCTACTGATAATAATGATCCACATAAAAGGGACGCATAACCCAATATCATCATCGTTACGTGCATTATTAACCACTCGGATTGAAGAGCAGGTACTAATATTGAAGATTGGTGTATTTCCGTTAAAAGCCCTGACATCGAAAAGACTTGAGTAAAAACAGCACTTGAACCCGTTATTATGCTTAATAAATTTTTATTTTTTTTGAAATACAGAACTATATGAATAAGAGAAAAACTCCATGATAGGAAGATTAATGATTCGTATAAATCACTTAGTGGAAAATGACCCGAATAAATCCAACGCGTAACTAATAATCCTGTTATACAGAAAAAACTAGCTAGCAGGCCTTTTTCGGACAAATGAGATAATTGTACCACTTCATCTACAAAAAAAAAGGTTATTAAACGAATTATAATTACAATTGAAAGAATTGAAAAGGAAATATGAGTTAATATATGTTCTAAGGTTGAAAATATCATACAAAATCTTAAAAAATGCGTTGCCTAAATGCAACTCAAGAGTTGAATTAATTATAGAATCTATTTTTCGTTTTTAAAAGATTTTAAAAGATGACATGCCGCTACTCGGACTCGAACCGAGATGCTTTAGCACTGCTTCCTAAGAGCAGCGTGTCTACCAATTTCACCATAGCGGCTTGTGTTGAACTTATAATAGCCAATGAATAAACAATCGTCGAGAATTTAGAAGTCCATTAAGAGTAATTTTTTTAGTTTATTTTTCCTAAAAGTATTAATTTATTATTATTAAAATTAAATAAATTTTTGTTTAGTTCAAATGGGGATTTGAACGTTCGTTAGTTTAGGGACTTAGGGGCTTTCGTGGGTTTTCGGCTCCCCTAGAATTTTATTCTAACTAGATAATTCGAATCTCAAATCGAAATCAAGGGATAGAACTAAAAAATGGTTTTGTTTTTTCAATTTTAATGAACTTTTTTATCTTTTATTTAATTTCAGAAATCAAACGGAACAAAAGAATTTATTTTAGATTATCAATGAAGAAAAAACAGAAAAAGAAGACATCCAAATTAGATAAATTGTTCCTATTAAAAGTTATTTGAAATTATTTCAAACTATTGGTTAATTCTATTGGTTAATTCAATTAACTAAATATCTTAATATCTTAGGACCCCTCCCGAAAACATCTATAGTCTATTAAAAAGATAAAAAAGAGAGATAAAACGAAAAATTGTCGTATTTTTTCTAGTAAATGTAACAAAAAATGTGTTGACGGGGAAACTAAGCTTCCCCGTTCTGGAAATGCAAAAATCCGCGCAAAAAAACCTTTTCTTGTGTTCATTCGTTTGTCAGAAACATTTTTCTTTTTTATTAATTTATCAAAAAAGGTATTTGTAGTTACAAAATTCAGTAAAAAAAGAACCAACCCTTTCCCTTTTTTTACTGAATTTTGTAAATAATCTAAAATTGACGACTCGAAAATAAAAGATAAAAGAGTAAGCTGAGTTTCATTTTCTATTTCCTATAAAATTGACAATTTCCATTATCTAGTAAGTTGATTTAATAAAGAAAAAATGAGTCAGTTTTTGAATACATTCAGACTATTCCAACTTTATTACTTATTTGTTTTTTGTTTGCTGCACAAAAAAACTTTTTGAATTTCCAGTCGAAAGAGATTTACCTAACGAAAAAGCTTTTAAAGCGGTCCAATACCCCTTCTTTTTCCAAATATTTTTACGAATATGCTTTTTTGATGTAGAAATGCGCTTTTTTGGAACTGCCATTTTAAAAAGAATTCCTTGTTGTTCTAGTTGGATGTGAAAGACATATATTGTTCAAAAGAAGTTCTTCCTTACTATTATATTCATTCGATTTATTTGCTAATGAATACTCCCTTCATAAAAAAAGAAATATAATATAAATATATATGGTTAAGGTTTTGTTTTTTTCACTTTTTCTATTTCCGAGAATCGACTTAAAATGGTTTTTATTAATTCGTATGCTTATTTGCGATTCTTTATTAGTAAACCCTATATCCAGCAAATTGGTTGTGCTAGAGAAATCAAAATTGTTGAGCTTAAATTTCCTAAATAAAAAGAATCCAACCTTGCATTTTTTTCTGTCTAGTTTCAGTGTTGTACATTGAATTTATATCGGATAAAATATACAAATAAGGATAAGATCCAAAACTTTTCTTACTAAAATGGAAAAATGCATTTCCTTTTCTATTACCTTAACCGTTCAACCTCGTACATCGTACAAGAGAGTATGTTACACTTTCAAAAAAAAGGAATTACTGTGTTTCATAAGATTTGACCGATTCTAATTTCTTGAGTTGAATATTTGAAGTATTTAGAAGAAAATAAGAAAAACAAATAAATAAAAAGTAAAATAATAAGAAAAATTCTAAAAGAAAAATTCTAAATTTTGGTAGTTTTACTTAGTGCATATCTTCCCTTTTAGTTATTCCTATCAAAGAGGTAAGATCTGGTGAATCGGAAACAATAAAAATCAATTAGGAAACTAAGAATAAAAAAAAACCTTTTATGCAACAAACATATCAATATGGGTGGATTATACCTTTCATTCCACTTCCCGTTCCTATATTCCTAGGGTTGGGTCTTCTTCTTTTTCCAACAACAACAATCAAATTTCGTCGTGTGTGGGCCTTTCAGAGTGTTTTATTGTTAAGTCTAATCGTGGTTTTTTCAACCAATCTGTCTATTCAACAAATAAATAGCAATTCCATTTATCAATATGTATGGTCTTGGCTCATTACTAACGATTTTTCTTTAGAATTGGGTTATTTGCTAGACCCACTTACTTCTATTATGTCAATATTAATCACTACCGTTGGAATTACGGTTCTTTTTTATAGTGATAATTATATGGCTCACGATCAATCCTATTTGAAATTTTTCACTTATATGAGTTTTTTTAGTACTTCAATGCTAGGATTAGTTACTAGTGCTAATTTGATACAAATTTATATTTTTTGGGAATTGGTTGGGATGTCTTCTTATCTATTAATTGGCTTTTGGTTCACACGACCTCTTGCGGCAAATGCTTGTCAAAAAGCTTTTGTAACTAATCGGGTAGGAGACTTTGGTTTATTATTAGGAATATTAGGGTTTTATTGGATAACGGGTAGTTTCGAATTTGAGGATTTATTCGAAATAGTGAATAACTTGATTTTTAATAATGAAGTAAATCCTTTATTTCTTACTTTATGTGCTGTTCTATTATTTGCTGGTTCCGTTGCTAAATCTGCACAATTTCCCCTTCATGTCTGGTTGCCTGATGCTATGGAGGGGCCCACTCCTATTTCTGCTCTTATACATGCTGCCACTATGGTAGCAGCGGGAATTTATCTTGTAGCTCGGCTTCTTCCTCTTTTCATAGTTATACCCCCCATAATGAATTTAATCTCGTTGATAGCAATAATAACAGTCTTATTAGGAGCTACTTTAGCTCTTGCTCAAAAAGACATTAAGAGAGGTTTAGCATATTCCACAATGTCACAATTGGGTTATATGATGTTAGCTCTTGGTATGGGATCTTATCGAAATGCTTTATTCCACTTGATAACTCATGCCTATTCCAAAGCATTATTATTTTTAGGATCAGGATCCATTATTCATTCAATGGAAAGGCTTGTTGGCTATTCACCCTATAAAAGTCAAAATATGGTTCTTATGGGAGGGTTAGGAAAACATATACCAATTACAAAAACATCTTTTTTTTTAGGTACACTTTCTCTTTCTGGTATTCCACCCTTAGCCTGCTTTTGGTCTAAAGATGAAATTCTTAATGATAGTTGGTTGTATTCAGCCACTTTTGCACTAATAGCTTGGTCTACCGCGGGATTAACCGCATTTTATATGTTTCGGATCTATTTTATTACTTTTGAGGGACATTTAAATGTTCATTTTCAAAATTATAGTGGTAAACAAAAAATACCCTTCTATTCAATATCTTTGTGGGGAAAGGGAATTTCAAAAAGAATTAGCAAAAATTTTTGTTTATTAACTAGTGAAAGTTCCTCAAAAAGGACATATCGGATTGATGATAATTTGCTAATTCGGATACGACCCTTTATTACTAGTACGAGGACTCCTTTTGACAATAAAAAACCTTATCCCTATCCTTGTGAATCTGACAATACTATCTTATTCCCTCTACTTGTATTGGGCCTATTTACTTTGTTCATTGGATCTATAGGAATTCCTGTCAATCAAGAGCAAGGGGGGATGGATCCGGATATATTATCTAAATGCTTAGCTCCATCTATAAACCTTTTACATCAAAAATCAAAAAATTACATAGAATGGTATGAGTTTGTGAAAGATGCAGTTTTTTCCGTTAGTCTATCTTATTTCGGA